GCTTACGTAGCTTAAATAAAGCACAGCACTGAAGATGCTGAGATGAGCCCTAAAAAGCTCCGAAAGCACAAAGGTTTGGTCCTAGCCTTATAATCAACTTTTACTGAACTTACACATGCAAGCATCCGCACTCCTGTGAAAATGCCCTTAAGCCTCTTTAACAGGGGATAAGGAGCCGGTATCAGGCACCACTATAAGCCCATGACACCTTGCTATGCCACACCCACAAGGGAACTCAGCAGTGATAAACATTGAACATGAGCGAGACAAAGCTCGATTCAGTTACAGTTTACAGAGTTGGTCAATCTCGTGCCAGCCGCCGCGGTTATACGAGAAACTCAAGTTGATCATTTTCGGCGTAAAGCGTGATTAAAGTAACCATAACTAGAGTCAAACTCCAACCAAGCTGTCGCACGCTTTCGTTGGTTTGAAGAACATTCACGAAAGTAACTCTACCCCCTAACACTTGAATTCACGACCGCTAGGAAACAAACTGGGATTAGATACCCCACTATGCCTAGCCATAAACTTTGACTACTTACGCAAAAATCCGCCAGGGGACTACGAGCCTAAGCTTAAAACCCAAAGGACTTGGCGGTGCTCCAAACCCACCTAGAGGAGCCTGTTCTATAATCGATACCCCTCGCTAAACCTCACCACTTCTTGCCAAATCCGCCTATATACCACCGTCGCCAGCCCACCTCGTGAGAGACCCCTAGTAGGCTTAATGATTTATCATCAACACGTCAGGTCAAGGTGTAGCATATGAAGTGGAAAGAAATGGGCTACATTTTCTACTTATTAGAATAAACGAAAGATCTCTATGAAATCAGATCAGAAGGCGGATTTAGCAGTAAAGAGAAACAAGAGAGTTCTCTTTAAAATGGCCCTGGAGCGCGCACACACCGCCCGTCACCCTCTTCTACAAAACCACATAATTTAAATAAACACATAACAAATACTAAGAAGAGGCAAGTCGTAACATGGTAAGCACACCGGAAGGTGTGCTTGGAACCAAGGTATAGCTTAACCAAAGCCTCTCGCTTACACCGAGACAATATCTGTTAAACCCGGATTACTTTGAGCCAAAAACCTAGCATTCCACAACAAACAAACAAATAACTTATTATTCCCATAATCACTAATTAAACCATTTTTAAATTTTAGTATAGGCGATAGAAACAAGTCTTAATAGCTACAGAAAAAGTACCGCAAGGGAAAGGTGAAATAGAAATGAAATAACTAACAAAGCAACAAAAAGCAGAGAAGAAACCTCGTACCTTTTGCATAATGGTCTAGCCAGTCCTAATCAAGCAAAAAGAATTTTAGTTTGACCACCCGAAACTAAGCGAGCTACTCCGAGACAGCTTAATAGAGCAAACCCGTCTCTGTGGCAAAAGAGTGGGAAGATCTCCGAGTAGGGGTGACAGACCAAACGAGCCTAGTGATAGCTGGTTGCTCAGGAAACGAATATAAGTTCAACCCTAAAAACAGATTTAAAACGAATAAAGTAAAAAATCAATTTAGGATTTATTCAATCAGGGTACAGCCTGATTGAAACAGGGTACAACCTATAATGTTGGGTAAAGATTATAATCCCTAAGGGAATTGAGTCAGTGGGCCTAAAAGCAGCCACCTGAGAAGAAAGCGTCAAAGCTCACTCAACATAAAACCCTTTAATCAGTATAACAAACTCTAAACCCACAATTAATACTGAGCTGTTCTATACTACATAGAAGCACTTATGCTAGAACTAGTAATGTGAATACACAATTCTCCAAAATGTGAGTGTAAATCAGATCGAATAAGTCACTGATACTTAACGTCCTCTTTGAGACCCTTGCAACAACAAAACAAGAAAACCATGCACTAAACACCGTTAACCTAACACAAGAACATTCCAGGAAAGATTAAAAGACGCAGAAGGAACTCGGCAAACTATGAACCCCGCCTGTTTACCAAAAACATCGCCTCTTGCCAATAACCATGTATAAGAGGTCCAGCCTGCCCAGTGACTATATGTTCAACGGCCGCGGTATTCTGACCGTGCAAAGGTAGCGTAATCACTTGTCTTTTAAATAAAGACTGGTATGAACGGCACCACGAAGGTTCAACTGTCTCCTGCATCCAATCCATTAAACTGACCTCCCCGTGCAGAGGCGGGGATATAACCATAAGACGAGAAGACCCTATGGAGCTTTAAACTAAAGGCAACTGCCAAACCATTCAACCCACAAGGATAAACAATAAAACAAGCAGAAATTGACCTAAAGTTTTCGGTTGGGGCGACCATGGAGAATAAAAAATCCTCCTTGAAGAATAGGGCTTACAACCCTTAACCAAGAACCACTATTCTAAGTAACAAAATTTATGACTGCAATTGATCCAGTCCTACTGATCAACGAACCAAGTTACCCTAGGGATAACAGCGCAATCCATTTCAAAAGTTCCTATCGACAAATGGGTTTACGACCTCGATGTTGGATCAGGGCATCCCAGTGGTGCAGCCGCTACTAAAGGTTCGTTTGTTCAACGATTAAAGCCCTACGTGATCTGAGTTCAGACCGGAGTAATCCAGGTCAGTTTCTATCTATGAAGTATTTTTTCTAGTACGAAAGGACCGAGAAAATGAGGCCAATGTCAAAATAAGCCTCCCACTATATCAATGAAAACAACTAAATTGAAAATAGAACTAATACACTGCCCAAGACCAGGGCTAGCTAGCGTGGCAGAGCCCGGCTAATGCGAAAGACCTAAGCTCTTTTTACCAGGGGTTCAAATCCCCTCGCTAACTATGTTAACCATTATTACACACCTAATTAATCCACTTCTCTATATAATCCCAGTACTACTAGCAGTAGCTTTTTTGACTTTAGTTGAGCGAAAAGTTCTAGGCTATATACAACATCGTAAAGGCCCTAATATCGTAGGACCAACTGGTCTACTTCAACCAATTGCAGACGGAGTTAAACTATTCATCAAAGAACCCATCCGACCCTCTACCTCCTCCCAAACCTTATTCTTAATTGCACCAACTATAGCCCTAGCCCTAGCCATATCTATCTGAGCCCCCCTACCAATGCCATTTTCATTAGCAGATTTAAACCTAGGAATCTTATTTATTCTAGCCCTATCAAGCCTTACAGTATACACCATTCTCGGATCAGGGTGATCATCAAATTCCAAATACGCCCTAATCGGAGCACTACGAGCAGTTGCACAAACCATTTCCTATGAAGTAACACTTGGATTAATCCTCCTATGCATAATCATACTAGCTGGTGGATTCACCTTATACAACTTCAACACCACACAAGAACATATATGACTAATCATCCCTGGATGACCTATGGCAGCAATATGATATATCTCCACCCTAGCAGAAACTAACCGAGCACCATTTGATCTAACAGAGGGAGAATCTGAGCTTGTTTCAGGGTTTAATGTAGAATACGCAGGAGGACCATTTGCCTTATTTTTTCTAGCTGAATATGCTAATATCTTGATAATAAATACATTATCTGCCATCCTCTTCCTAGGATCTTCATTCATAAACCAACCTGAACTAACAACCATATCCCTAATAATCAAATCGTCTATCTTGTCAATAGTATTTCTATGAGTACGCGCATCTTACCCACGATTTCGATATGATCAACTAATACATTTAGTGTGAAAAAACTTCCTCCCAATCACACTAGCAATAACATTATGACATATTTCACTTCCAATCTCCTTGCTAGGCCTACCATCACAAACCTAGGAAATGTGCCCGAAAGTCAGGGATCACTTTGATAGAGTGAAACATATGGGTTCAAACCCCATCATCTCCTTAGAAAGACAGGAATTGAACCTGCACCTGAGAGATCAAAACCCTCCGTACTCCCACTATACCACTCTCTAGTAAAGTCAGCTAAAAAAGCTTTTGGGCCCATACCCCAAACATGTTGGTTAAACCCCTTCCTTTACTAATGAACCCAATCACTCTATCAATTGTACTAATCAGCCTTGCCTTAGGAACAATCTTTACTGTATCAAGTAGCCACTGACTTCTGGCCTGAATAGGTCTTGAAATCAACACACTAGCAATTATTCCTCTTATAACTCAGCACAAACATCCACGAGCCATTGAAGCCTCAACAAAATACTTCTTAACACAAGCAGCAGCCTCAGCACTTCTTCTATTCTCTAGCCTAAATAATGCTTGATTAACTGGAGCATGGTCAATCATAGACCTAACAAACCCACTATCGTGCGCAACTATAACCATTGCAATCTGCATAAAACTAGGACTTGCACCATTCCACTTCTGACTACCAGAAGTCCTCCAAGGACTAAGCCTCACCACAGGTTTAATCCTATCAACATGACAAAAGCTAGCCCCAATAGCCATCCTATACCAAATTTCCCCAATACTTAACACACCCCTCTTACTTACTCTTGGTCTAACATCAACACTAATTGGCGGATGAGGCGGGCTTAATCAAACCCAACTACGAAAAATCCTAGCTTTCTCTTCTGTTGCACATCTGGGTTGAATGGTCTCTATCCTTCCATTTTCACCTCAACTAATAATCCTTAACCTAACTATTTATCTAATTATAACCTCTACTATATTTTTAACATTAAAAACCCTCTCATCAACAAAAATCTCATCTCTAGCTACCTCCTGATCTAAAACCCCCACTACCACTGCACTTTCCCTCCTCACCCTTTTATCTTTGGGCGGCCTCCCACCTCTTTCAGGATTCCTACCTAAATGACTTATTCTCCAAGAACTAACAAATCAAAATACAACTATTCTAGCCACAATACTAGCCCTATCAGCGCTTCTTAGTTTATTTTTTTACCTACGCCTCACGTACGTTGTTACACTAACATCATCACCTAACACATCTAATATAACCATATCATGACGACACCACTCTAAGCAACCGACTATTTTATTATCAATCTCACTAATCTTATCTTCATTTATTATCCCAATTTCACCACTAATGTTGATATAGAGATTTAAGTTAACCAGACTAAGGGCCTTCAAAGCCCTAAGCAGGAGTTAAAATCTCCTAATCTCTGTATTAAGGCTTGCAGGACTCTATCCCACATCAACTGAATGCAACTCAAACACTTTAATTAAGCTAAAGCCTTTCTAGAAAGACGGGCCTCGATCCCGCAACATTTTAGTTAACAGCTAAACGCTCAATCCAGCGAGCTTCATTCTACTTCTCCCGTTTATATAAACAAGAAAAACGGGAGAAGCCCCGGCAAATTTTCATTTGCTTCTCGAGATTTGCAATCTGGCATGTCAAACACCGCAGGGCTTGGCAAGGAGAGGACTTGAACCTCTGTGCACGGGGCTACAACCCGCCGCCTATTACTCGGCCACCTTACCTGTGGCAATTACTCGTTGATTATTCTCAACAAATCACAAAGACATTGGCACCCTTTACTTAGTTTTTGGTGCTTGAGCAGGGATGGTCGGAACAGCTCTTAGCCTTTTAATTCGAGCAGAACTAAGCCAGCCCGGAACCCTACTTGGAGATGACCAGATTTATAATGTTATCGTTACAGCGCATGCCTTTATTATAATTTTCTTCATAGTAATGCCTATTATAATTGGCGGCTTTGGTAACTGATTAGTTCCTTTAATAATTGGAGCTCCAGATATAGCATTCCCCCGAATAAACAATATAAGCTTCTGACTCCTTCCACCATCATTCCTTCTCTTATTAGCATCATCTGGTGTTGAAGCAGGAGCTGGAACAGGTTGAACTGTATATCCACCTTTAGCTGGTAACCTAGCACACGCTGGAGCATCAGTTGATTTAACAATTTTCTCTCTTCACTTAGCTGGTGTATCATCTATTCTAGGAGCAATCAACTTTATTACAACAACAATTAACATAAAACCCCCAGCCATATCACAATACCAAACACCACTATTTGTCTGATCAGTTTTAATTACGGCTGTACTCCTTCTTCTATCTCTTCCTGTTTTAGCCGCAGGAATTACAATGCTGCTAACTGACCGAAATCTAAATACAACCTTTTTTGATCCTGCTGGTGGAGGTGACCCTGTACTTTACCAACACTTATTCTGATTCTTTGGACACCCAGAAGTATACATTCTAATCTTGCCAGGATTTGGCATGATTTCACACATCGTAACTTATTACTCAGGAAAAAAAGAACCTTTTGGCTACATGGGGATAGTATGAGCAATAATGTCAATCGGGCTTCTAGGATTTATTGTCTGAGCCCATCACATATTTACAGTCGATCTTAATGTAGACACTCGAGCCTATTTTACATCTGCAACAATAATTATTGCAATTCCCACTGGTGTAAAAGTATTTAGCTGATTAGCCACTATACACGGAGGAACAATTAAATGAGATGCTCCAATATTATGAGCCCTTGGTTTCATCTTCTTGTTTACCGTGGGGGGCTTAACAGGCATTGTCCTTGCCAACTCATCACTAGACATTATACTTCATGATACCTACTATGTAGTAGCACACTTCCACTATGTCCTCTCCATAGGAGCTGTATTTGCTATTATGGGAGGATTCGTACACTGATTCCCCCTATTTACTGGTTATACACTACACGAAACATGAGCAAAAATCCACTTTGGAGTAATATTTGCAGGCGTAAATCTAACCTTTTTCCCCCAACACTTCCTTGGTTTAGCTGGAATACCTCGACGATACTCTGACTACCCAGACGCATACACATTATGAAACACTGTTTCATCTGTCGGATCACTTATTTCTTTAGTGGCTGTAATTATGATAATATTTATTATCTGAGAAGCATTTGCAGCTAAACGAGAAGTCTCACTAACAGAACTAACATCAACAAACATTGAATGACTTCACGGCTGCCCACCACCATATCACACCTTTGAGGAACCAGCATTTGTCCAAATTCAACCAGCTAATAATTAAAGACGAGAAAAGAGGGAATCGAACCCCCATGTTCTGATTTCAAGTCAGTCGCATCACCACTCTGCCATTTTCTTACCAATAAGCCGTCAGAGACGTTAGTAAAATATTACACCACCTTGTCAAGGTGGAATTGTTGGTTAAACCCCAGCACATCTCAACATGGCACACCCATCACAATTAGGTTTTCAAGACGCAGCCTCCCCAATCATAGAAGAGTTACTACACTTCCACGACCACACGCTAATAGCCGTTTTTCTTATTAGTACGCTTGTCCTTTACATTATTACCATTATGATAACTACTAAGTTGACCAATACTAACTCTATAGATGCCCAAGAAATTGAAATAGTATGAACCATTATACCAGCTATTATCCTTATTATGATTGCCCTCCCCTCTCTTCGTATTTTGTATTTAATAGATGAAGTTAACGACCCACACCTAACAATTAAAGCAATTGGCCATCAATGATACTGAAGCTATGAATACACAAACTATGAGGACCTCTCATTCGACTCATACATAATTCCAACTAATGACCTCACCCCTGGACAATTCCGACTTCTAGAGGTTGATAACCGGATAGTGGTTCCAATAGAATCCCCAACTCGACTACTAGTCACAGCCGAAGATGTTCTCCACTCCTGAGCTGTTCCCTCTTTAGGTGTAAAAACAGACGCAATCCCAGGACGACTAAACCAAACATCATTTATCGCTACTCGTCCGGGAGTGTTTTACGGACAATGTTCAGAAATTTGCGGAGCTAACCACAGCTTTATACCAATTGTAGTTGAAGCAGTGCCGCTTACCGACTTTGAAAACTGATCTTCATCAATACTAGAAGCCTCACTAAGAAGCTAAATAGGGCAAAGCGACAGCCTTTTAAGCTGTAGACTGGTGACCCCCAACCACCCTTAGTGACATGCCACAGTTAAACCCCGGCCCATGATTCTTAATCTTAATCTTCTCTTGATTTGTCCTTTTAACAATTATTCCCCCAAAAGTATTAAAACATAAAGCATTTAATGAACCAACAACACAAACTACAGAAAAATCTAAACCTAATCCTTGAACTTGACCATGAACCTAAGCTTCTTCGACCAATTTATGAGCCCTGTAATTCTAGGTATTCCACTCATTGCTATTGCAATACTTGTCCCATGATTATTATTTCCCAACCCATCCAACAAATGACTCAATAATCGACTAATCACTTTACAGTCATGATTTATTCACAACTTCACTAAACAAATTTTTTTACCAATTAACATGCCCGGACATAAATGAGCATTACTCCTAACATCCTTAATACTCCTGCTTATATCCCTCAACCTTCTAGGATTACTACCTTACACCTTCACACCTACCACTCAGTTATCCTTAAACATAGGCCTAGCTGTCCCACTATGATTAGCAACAGTAATCATTGGTATACGAAACCAACCAACCATTGCATTGGGACATCTTCTCCCTGAAGGAACACCCACACCACTTATCCCCGTACTAATTATTATTGAAACAATTAGCCTTTTTATCCGACCATTAGCACTAGGTGTTCGACTCACCGCTAATTTGACAGCCGGACACCTATTAATCCAACTAATTGCCACTGCAGCTTTTGTTCTACTATCAATTATGCCTACTGTCGCCATCCTAACATCAATTGTTCTATTCCTATTAACTCTCTTAGAAATCGCCGTTGCAATAATTCAAGCATACGTATTCGTCTTACTATTAAGCCTCTACCTACAAGAAAACGTCTAATGGCACACCAAGCACACGCCTACCACATAGTCGACCCAAGCCCTTGACCACTAACAGGAGCTGTTGCAGCTCTTCTCCTAACATCAGGCTTAGCCATATGATTCCACTTCGGATCAATAATTCTCCTCACACTAGGCCTAATTACCATGGTCCTAACAATGATTCAATGATGACGGGATGTAATTCGAGAAGGAACATTCCAAGGACACCACACACCTCCTGTCCAAAAAGGCTTACGATACGGAATAATTTTGTTTATCACATCAGAAGTCTTCTTTTTTATTGGGTTCTTCTGAGCATTTTACAACTCAAGCCTAGCTCCAACGTATGAGCTAGGAGAATGCTGACCACCAACAGGAATTACCCCTCTTAACCCATTTGAAGTCCCTCTTCTTAATACAGCAGTACTCCTAGCATCAGGAGTTACCGTTACATGAGCTCATCATAGCATCATGCACGGGGATCGAAAAGAAGCAATTCAATCACTAGCCCTAACAATTCTTCTCGGACTCTACTTCACAGCCCTCCAGGCCATAGAATATTATGAAGCCCCATTCACAATTGCAGACGGAGTATACGGATCAACATTTTTTGTAGCAACTGGATTCCACGGCCTTCATGTTATTATTGGCTCTTTATTCTTATCTGTTTGTTTAATACGACAAATTCAATACCATTTTACATCTAAACACCATTTCGGCTTTGAAGCCGCCGCATGATACTGACACTTTGTTGACGTAGTCTGATTATTCCTTTACGTATCTATTTATTGATGAGGATCATACTTTCTTAGTATCAACCAGTACACGTGACTTCCAATCACAAAGTCTTAGTTAAAATCTAAGAGAAAGTAATGACAGCTACTATTCTAACAATTGCTTTAACTCTTTCAACAATCCTAGCAATCTTAAGTTTTTGACTCCCACAAATCACACCCGATTTAGAAAAACTCTCCCCATACGAGTGCGGATTTGATCCTCTGGGCTCTGCCCGATTACCATTCTCCATACGATTCTTCTTAATCGCCATTTTGTTTCTTCTGTTTGACTTAGAGATCGCCCTCCTCCTTCCATCCCCATGAGCTGCACAACTCACTACACCTAACATCGTAATTATATGAGCGGCTTTAATTTTAACCCTTCTCACTCTTGGCCTAATTTATGAATGACTACAAGGCGGCCTAGAATGAGCTGAGTGAGTTGTTAGTCCAAGCAAGACAGTTGATTTCGGCTCAACAAATTATGGATAAACCCCATAACAACTCCATGACACTTATCCACTTTAGCTTCTGCTCAGCTTTTATCTTAGGTTTAACAGGATTAGCCTTAAACCGATCTCACCTACTCTCAGCCTTACTATGCCTAGAAGGAACAATATTATCAATGTATGTGGGCCTATGCACTTGACCAACTATAACTATATCATTCTCTTTTTCATTAATCCCAATACTCATACTCACCTTCTCGGCCTGTGAGGCCGCAACAGGCCTGGCCCTAATAGTTGCCACCACGCGAACTCACGGAACAGATAAGTTATTCAGCCTAAACCTACTACAATGCTAAAAATTTTACTACCAACACTTATGCTAATCCCCTCAACATGACTAATAAATAAAAAATGACTATGACCATCTTTAACCTCTCAAAGTCTTCTCATTTCACTACTTAGTCTAACATGATTTTTTAACCAATCTGAAACAACCCACTTCTCAAACCACCTTATGTCTATTGATCAGATCTCTACCCCATTACTAATTTTAACCTGCTGACTTCTACCATTAATACTTCTTGCGAGTCAAAACCACTTAACAACAGAACCTATCTCACGACAACGGACTTTTATTACTATACTTGTTTTTCTCCAACTATCCCTAATTATAGCCTTCTCAGCAACAGAGTTAATCTTATTTTATATTATATTTGAAATTACACTTATTCCAACACTAATTATTATTACACGTTGAGGCAACCAGGCCGAGCGTTTAAACGCAGGCACTTACTTTTTATTCTATACCCTAGCAGGCTCTCTCCCACTTTTAGTTGCCCTTTTATCATTATACTCATCTACTGGAACACTATCGTTAAACCTCTTACAACTTCTCCCAAACCATATCCCTATAACCTGAGCTAACAAATCATGATGATTAGCCTGCTTATTAGCCTTTATGGTAAAAATACCTTTATACGGAACACACTTATGACTCCCAAAAGCCCACGTAGAAGCCCCAATTGCTGGCTCAATAGTTCTTGCTGCTATCCTACTAAAACTTGGTGGTTATGGTATTATTCGAATTTCAATTACACTTTCCCCCGCCATAAAAGATTTGGCTTACCCATTTCTTATTCTATCACTATGAGGTATTATTATAACCAGCTCAATCTGTTTACGACAAACAGATCTAAAGTCAATAATCGCCTACTCATCTGTAAGCCACATGGGTTTAGTTATTTCAGCAGCAATAATCCAAACCCCATGAAGCTTAACAGGAGCAATAATCCTAATAATCGCCCACGGTCTAATCTCATCTGCTCTCTTCTGTTTAGCAAATACAAACTACGAACGAACACACAGCCGAGCATTAATCCTCTCACGAGGGCTACAAACCATCCTCCCATTAATGGGGACCTGATGACTAATTTCTAACCTAGCCAACATAGCTCTTCCACCATCTCCTAACCTCATAGGAGAAATCACAATTATAACAGCTTTATTCAACTGATCAAATTGAACCATCATCCTAACAGGGCTGGGCACCCTGCTTACAGCCAGTTATTCCCTGTACATATTCCTAATAACTCAACGAGGAATAACCCCAGAACATCTTAATGCAATTAACCCAACACACACCCGAGAACACACCCTAATAGCCATACACCTTATCCCGATCGTCCCTTTAATAATAAAACCAGAACTAATCTGAGGGTTGTTTTTCTGTAGATATAGTTTAATAAATACTAGATTGTGATTCTAGAGTTAGAGGTTAAACCCCCCTTATCAACCGAACTTGGCTGGGACACTAAGAACTGCTAATTACTTAGTTCCGTGGTTCAATTCCACGGCTTGTTCGGCTTTTAAAGGAAAACAGTCTATCCGCTGGTCTTAGGAACCAGAAACTCTTGGTGCAAATCCAAGTAAAAGCTATGAATTTTCCACTAATCTTCAACTCCTCTATACTAATCACAATTTCAATTTTAATTTTACCAATTTTTTTGTCAACATTAAATATAACTATCACTAACCTTCACCACTTAATCAAAACATCAGTAAAAACAGCTTTTTTTATTAGCACAATTCCACTTATTATCTTCCTAGACCAAGGCCTTGAATCAATCACCACCAACTTCCACTGAATAAACATTTACACCTTTGATATTAACATAAGCTTCAAATTCGACATTTATTCCTCAATCTTCCTCCCTATTGCCCTATTTGTAACATGATCCATCCTAGAATTCGCCACCTGGTATATAGCCTCAGACCCATTAGTCACTCGTTTTTTTAAGTATCTTTTAACTTTCCTTGTAGCCATAGTCATTCTAGTAACAGCAAACAACTTTTTCCAATTTTTTATTGGATGGGAGGGAGTTGGGATCATGTCCTTCCTTCTAATTGGATGGTGGTATGCCCGAGCCGATGCAAACACAGCAGCCCTTCAAGCAGTAATTTACAATCGAGTCGGGGATATCGGGTTAATCTTAAGTATATCTTGGCTAGCAATAAACTTTAACTCATGAGAAATACAACAAATCTTTATTCTTAACTCCAACGACCTAACACTCCCGCTCCTTGGGTTAATCCTAGCAGCTACCGGCAAGTCTGCACAATTCGGCCTTCACCCATGACTACCTGCCGCAATAGAAGGTCCCACCCCAGTCTCTGCCCTACTTCATTCAAGCACAATAGTAGTTGCAGGAATCTTCCTACTTATCCGAATTCACCCAATTATAAACAATAACCAAACTGCACTCACAATTTGCCTATGTCTCGGAGCTATCACAACACTATTCACAGCTGCCTGCGCCTTAACTCAAAATGATATTAAAAAAATTGTAGCATTCTCAACATCAAGTCAGCTAGGGTTGATAATAGTAACCATTGGATTAAATCTCCCTCAGCTAGCCTTCTTTCACATCTGTACCCACGCATTCTTTAAAGCTATATTATTCCTATGCTCAGGATCTATTATTCACAGCCTTAACGATGAACAAGACATCCGAAAAATAGGTGGCTTACAACACTCACTACCAATCACTACATCTTGCTTAACAATTGGCAGCCTAGCTCTTACAGGAACCCCGTTTCTAGCAGGATTCTTCTCAAAAGATGCCATTATTGAAGCCCTTAACACTTCTCAGACTAACACCTGAGCCATAGCACTGACACTAATCGCAACGTCATTCACAGCCGTTTATAGTTTTCGAATCGTTTTCTTCGCATCAATAGGCCATCCACGATCAAACTCCTTATCTCCAATTAACGAAAACAATAAAGCAGTAATTAACCCCATCAAGCGGTTAGCCTGAGGAAGCATCCTAGCCGGCCTACTAATTTCATCTAACATGCTACCTATTAGCTCCCCTGTTATAACTATGCCAACCATTGCAAAACAAGCAGCTATTATTGTAACTATTACTGGATTAATTCTTGCTATAGACCTAGCAAAACTAACAGCCTCCATAAACCAAACATCAAAAACCAACATTCACTCCTTTTCTAACCTCCTTGGATTTTTCCCAACCATTATACACCGAGCCATACCAAAAACCAACCTCAACTTAGCACAAAATATTGCAACTCATCTAATTGACCTCTCCTGATATGAAAAATCAGGCCCACAAGGATTGGCAAGCCAACAACTGCCAATAATTAAAACCACTTCAAATATCCAACAGGGACTTATCAAAACCTACTTAACCCTATTTTTAATGACCTCGGCAATTATTATCGCCTTACTCTAGCGCGCGAAGACTCCCACCATACTGACTCCGAGTCAGTTCAAATACTACAAATAAAGTTAACAATAAAACTCATCCACCAATAAATAACATCCACCCACCACACGAATACATTAAAGCTACCCCTACTCAATCACCACGCATAACATAACCACCTAGCTCACCAGATTTATTAATACCATCAACCTCAACCCCACCTAAATATATATATCACACTAAAACACCCGCTAAATAAACTAACACATAAAATACAACTGACCAATTACCTCATGCCTCAGGGTAAGGTTCAGCAGCTAAGGCTGCTGAATAAGCGAATACCACTAACATTCCACCAAGATAGATTAAGAAAAGAACAATAGACAAAAACGAAGACCCAAACGCAGCAATCACTAAGCACCCTGCCCCTGCCGCTAACACCAACCCCAGAGCAGCATAATAAGGAGACGGATTTGAAGCAACAGCTACCAGCCCTAAAACCAACACAATCATTGAAAAAGAAATTATATAAATCATAATTCCCACCAGGACTTTAACCAGAACTTGTGATCTGAAAAACCACCGTTGTTATTCAACTATAGGAACTAATGGCACCAAACATCCGTAAATCACACCCATTAATCAAAATTATTAATAACTCCTTCATTGACTTACCAGCCCCATCAAACATCTCATCATGATGAAACTTTGGGTCTCTCCTAGGGGTCTGTCTAATTGCCCAAATCGTCACAGGATTATTTCTGGCTATACACTACACAGCAGATACATCAATAGCATTCTCATCAGTAGCCCATATCTGCCGAGATGTCAACTACGGTTGACTAATTCGAAACCTCCATGCCAACGGAGCCTCATTCTTTTTTATCTGCATTTACCTGCATATTGGACGAGGCCTATACTACGGCTCATTCTTATTCAAAGAAACATGAAATATTGGTGTTATTCTCCTATTCCTAGTAATAGCTACAGCATTCGTCGGCTATGTCCTTCCGTGGGGACAAATGTCCTTTTGAGGGGCTACAGTAATTACTAATCTTCTATCTGCTATTCCGTACATCGGAAACGTACTAGTCCAATGAATCTGGGGAGGTTTCTCTGTAGACAACCCAACCTTAACCCGATTTTTCGCCTTCCACTTCCTCCTTCCATTTATTATTGCCGGAGCTAGTATTCTTCACCTTCTATTTCTTCATGAAACAGGATCAACAAACCCAACAGGATTAAACTCGGACCCAGACAAAGTTCCATTCCACCCATACTTCTCCTATAAAGATCTTCTGGGCTTCCTAATCATACTTACAGCACTCACCCTTCTAGCCATATTCTCCCCAAACCTGCTAGGTGACCCTGATAACTTTACCCCTGCCAATCCCCTGGTAACCCCACCACATATCAAACCGGAATGGTACTTCCTATTTGCTTATGCCATCCTACGATCAATTCCAAACAAACTAGGTGGAGTGCTAGCCCTTATACTATCCATCCTAATCTTAGCCCTCATACCCCTCCTTCACACATCTAAACAACGAAGTTTAATGTTCCGACCACTTACACAAGTTATATTCTGAGCCTTAGTAGCGGACACACTTATCCTTACTTGAATCGGAGGCCAACCAGTTGAAGACCCATACATCATAATTGGACAATTAGCCTCAGTAATCTACTTCTCAATCTTTATTATTATATTCCCACTCATCGGATGAGTAGAAAACAAACTATTAAACTGATAGTCCTGATAGCTTAATTCAAAGCATCGGTCTTGTAAGCCGAAGACTGGAGGCTAACACCCTCCTCAAGACTTTTTGGCAGTTGTTAGTTATCGAGAAAGAAGGAATTAAACCTCCACTATTGACCCCCAAAGCCAACATTCTAATTAAATTATCTCCCGACATATGCACTTTATAACGCTATGCACTATTTACATATATGTATATCGAGCATAAATTTACATGCCCCCTGACTAATATATTCAATTAAACTTCAAGATTTAACATATTCTATGTTTATATACATTATATGTTTTTATAACATAAATTTATATACCCCTTGACTAATAATACTCAAATAAACATCAAAATTCAACAATTTATATCAAGTAAAAAAAACATAATAATATTTCTCAACCATAAAACTTATAATTACTTAAAAAATTATCTAAACATAATATTCTAATCAATATAAATTGCAGACTCAAATTAATATAATTAACAATAAAGTAAGTTTAACATAAATAGATTTAAAACATGAATATGCTTAATTCAATAACAATTACAATTAAACATACATATTCTAGTTGTACATCTCCTATGTTTAATACCCATACGTACTGTTTCACTCAGAATATCATAACACAAACAATTGTTAACCGTATACTTCCATAAGAACATATTATACTATAAACACTTACAATTTATTATTAACATACGTATATTAACAAATGTTTAAATAATGTTATTCACAAAAAATTAAAGAATCTACAATCATTAATATTTAACATATTATGAACTTAATTAATATCTGACAATAACATATAATGTATGAATTCCAACTTAAATGTGTAATCGTACATAATAACTTATAATAACTTAAATAATCTTTACATCTATCTAATCTTAATCAATAATCTTCATAATAACTTAACATAGTCAAATAAATAAAAATCAAATAAGCAGTATTAATATTTTTCAACCACAGTTAACTAATTCTAGCAGAGAATATGATTTCAACCCCTCCTCACTTTACCCAGCCTGGAGTGATGTCTGATGCAAGATGCCCTGAATCTACCGTACCTTAACCTAGGCCGGATTACTGATGAAGTTTAAAAAGCATCTGCCGGTAGTGAATCTGTGGGACCTCAACCTAATACTAGTCCCTAGTGTAATTCAGTAAAGCATCCCTCCTATGCGTTAGTCCATCTCGCCCTCAGCCCAGCCTAGTTTCTAATTAGATTGCATACATAGTTTTTTATCTTATTGGATTTCATTAGCATCTCAGTAGTGGCTAACAGCGCATATTACGTATCTGGGTGGGACATTTGGTCTTATTGGCTAAGACGTACACGAAGTATTTTTTCATGGTGTTAATTATGAATGCATGATTGACATATTTTACTCTTAATCACAACATGTTCTTCAACTTTCCTATTATTTACCACCGGGGTTGAGACATATCTATTTAAAGGCGTTTCCGCGCGCTAAACCCCCCTTACCCCCCAAATTAATCCTTCCTGTAAAATCTTGTATTTCCCGTCAAACCCCGAAACCGGAAAAAATTTTACATTCTAAACTAATTTATTTTAACTAAACTCTTAAAAGTTCCTAGGTCAGCTGAATAAGATGTTTCTCCTAAACTTTTTGCCTCCCACGGGATAGTTAAAATAGGGTGCCATAACCCAAACCCAAATATACATGTGTATATATATCGTATGTATAATGATAAATTCAATATTAGTCTCTCCACTAGCACAACACTTATTTTTAAAACACATTATAACGTTGCATATTAACAAATAGCTTTTTGTACT